ATTAAATCTTTTTAAGAAATAAAGTTTTTGATCGTAATATGAAATATGAAAAAAATGGAAAGACCCCTTAACTATTGAAGTTGTTAATAGAACGAATCACACTTTTACCACTAAACTATACCCGCTATATATTCATTATTGGATATGAATGGACCATTTGTCCAACAAAGTAATCAGACGCATTCAAGATAGCATCAGAATCATGAAAATTCCAGCATTAACACGTATTTTGTTCCACTGCGGCGCGGAATTGAAAACTTGAAAAAAAAATAGGTGAATAGCAAAAAGTTTAGTCAAATTTAAATAGTGTACTAAAGTTATAAGTATTTTTTTTTGAAACCTCATTCGGGTAAATTGGGCCTCAAACTTTCAAGCTTGTACTTTGCTTTGAACAAGTAAATGATTTAGAGTCTCATTTTATAAATATGTGTTTTCTATTTGATATTATTTCTCTTATAAGAGATTATAAGATATATTTTTTTCTTTCTTAATACTTCTTTCTTATTAAGACTTCTTAAGTGAATTATTAAGATGAATATAATACTGAACTTCAACTTTCATTTATAATGAAATTCGTTTTTCATTAATGAATTTCCGAATTTTATACTTATATTTTATACTTAAGAATAAGAAAATAAAGACGACGATTAGTACTATATTACTAGATACTATAATACTATTATAGTAGAACACTTTTACTATAAAGACTAAATATTAGATTAGAATTTATACTCATTTATACTCTAATTTACTAGAATTACTATATAATATACTAATATACTAAGAATAGATATATATCTATACTAATAATAGATATATAATATATATAATTTTATAATATAATTTTATAATTTCTAATATTTCAATTTCAATATAGAATAATATAGAATATATAGAATATTCTATATTAATCTATATTAATATTAATCATTAATCTAGATCTAGATAATTTTTTAAAGAATTTCTAAGATAATCTATCTATTAGAATCTTATATAATTTCTAATAATTAGGAATGGGAATAAAAATTATTCTTCTTGTTTCAATAACAATTTTTATTCGTCGGAACAAAAGAAGTACTGGCCCGGCCAGTACTTATACTTAACCAGGCCGGGGAAATGAACCTTTTGTACAAAATAAAATAAGTAAGGTATTCTTTCTATTGGAGAAATCTGTTTCGAATCATTGAAGGAAAATAAAAATTGTTCTCAATCTTGACTTCACGTGTGAAAGATAAATTTCCAATTTTGAATGGGGAGAGATGGCTGAGTGGACTAAAGCGTCGGATTGCTAATCCGTTGTACGAATTATTCGTACCGAGGGTTCGAATCCCTCTCTCTCCGACCCCCCCGATCACTTGAGATTTTAGAATTGAAATAAATTTCGATTATTTTATTTTATGAATCTTTTATCTTTATCTAGCATCTATTCCATTTCTTTTTACATTTACCTATGAAAAAATTAAGGAAAAAGTAAAAACAAATATCATATCTTTTTTTATTCTTCACGCCCGGGATTACGCCCCGGATCATTAGATAAGAATCCGAAGATGAAGAGAGAAACAAAGAATATTACTACTGTGTAAACGAATAGTTTAAGAGTAAGCATTACAAATCTCCAAGATAAGATAAGATCATTTTTTTTAAGGAAATAGATCACCTATTTTACGACACACACTAGACACTATTTTGATATGACGCTCTAAAGATGAAAAAAAAAGGAAGTTTTTTTGAAATTTCTTTTCACGAATTTCTTTCTAATGTAATAAGATTCGTATTTTTTCGTTACCAAAAATTTCTTGTCATATCCATATCTATAATTAGGTATTGTATGGGATTTTATAAAGGAAAGGTCAGAACAAAAGAAGAAATAAGATGATTAGCTGATTAAAGATAAAGATCATCACCCACTTCCCTTATTCAAATTAAATTTCAATATAAAATAGAAAATACCAGAATTTCACTTTTTGAATCGAGGGTTCCTAATGTCCAGACTTATCTGAATCTTATTTATGATCTTATTGATTTTCAGAATAAAAATCTCATCTTTTTTTTTATCGAAGAAATTATGAATTGAATAGAGATTTCATTTTTATCGAAAACTTACAGCAGCTTGCCAAACAAAGGCTAAGAGAAAAAAGAGTACAGGGATAACCGGCATAACGTCTATGATTGGATTGAAAAAGGCATAAGCCTCGGGCAATTTGGCGAAGAAAAAACTACTCGAATAAAGGGTATAATTAAGACAGATACAGATTAAACTAAAGATATTAAACATAACAAATATTCTTTTCTTGTTCTTAAAGATTCAAATTAAATTGAAATGATAATAAATTATCAGATTGGATTGAGTTGTTTTTCTGAGGAAAATTTTCAAATAAAAAGGCAGATGCAGATAAAAGAAAGAAATTCTTATTTTTCTTTGACTTCTCCCCAATCAAGAATCCTTCCTTACATTCTCCAATCAAATAAGAATACAAGGAATTCTATTTTCATACAATATCTTAATTGAATTCTAAGTAATGATCAATTAATCTTTTTGATTCTATATCTATTGTGTTGAATCCTAGCGACAACATGTCCTATATTTCTTTTGGTTGGTTATTGACGAATAACCAATATTTATCTTATTTTTTCTTAGACCAAATCAAAATGGGGCGTGGCCAAGCGGTAAGGCAACGGGTTTTGGTCCCGTTACTCGGAGGTTCGAATCCTTCCGTCCCAGATCGTTTGCATTAGAAACGAAAGATTTTTCTCTATTGAAATTGAAAATTTAATTCAACAATTTTCTGTTTAATGTTGGATACAATGTTATCCAATCTGAATTCTAAGAATCATATCTTTTTTTTTCCTTTTTTACTAAAGTATTTTATTCTTAAATATTTTAAATATTAAATATAAATATTCGTGATTACTTTTGTTAACGATTATTTGTTTTATATGATGGAGATGGGTGATGGATGCGAAAAGATAAGAATCCGAGGATTCTTATTTTCTCTTTGATCTTACCTTACACAAGACTTTTTCTACTCCATAATAATGAAAACAAAGAAACTTTATTATCAAACTATCTCTCTGTTTTTAATTAAATGAAAATAAGATTCAATTGGAGATGGTAAATAATAAGTAAATCATATTTTCATAATTAATATATTCATATTCATATTAGAATATATTAATATATAAATTTAATACATAAATACATATTTATTACAACATAAATACATAATTATTACATATATTACATAAGAGTATAAAATCTAAATCTAAAGAAAATAGAAATAAAATATTAGAATTAGAATCTAATTCTAATAATTAGATAATTAGAATCTAATAATAATTATTGTAATTATTGTAATTGTATATTTGTATATTTTTATTTTGTATATTTTTCTTATTAATATTCTATATTATCTTATTATTTCAGATTATCTTCTTATTCTAATAATGAAATATTTAGTGAAACATTTAGTTAAATTTAGTTTAATTGGCTAAAAACTTTTATCCATTCATGGGTATTTTTTTTTCATTTGAATGAAAGTAAAGTCAAAGGTTTTTTTTGAGGTTTCTAATTTCTTTTTTAAGAAAAATAGGTTTATCATGGACAATCCCGAAAGATTTGTTGAAGATGTAAATAAGTTTGCTTAAAACTGATTTGTTTTTTTTCATGTGATATTATTCATATAAGAAAATTATGGGGTATTTTTAAGTGAAATCCTTTCCGGATAACACTTATCTATAAGTGTAGATTATTATGTATCAATTGGTTAAGCCAATGACTATTCATGATTCCATATTGAATCAATTGCATACGGTTCCAAATTAAAATAAAATGAGAGGGATGTTATGGTAAAACTTCGTTTGAAACGATGTGGTAGAAAGCAACGTGCGACTTGAAGGACATGATTGGCTGTGGATTCTGACATCCACCATCTTCTCTTTCTATACGAATGAAGATGCTCTTGTCTCGACATAATTTGTTCTGCTAGGAACCTAATTTAATTTGTCTTGGGTTGCTAAATGTTGCTAAATAACTAAATAAAGATACTAATGGTATATAAAGGTATAGCATATGATGGAGCTCGAGCAAAAATGATTGATTCATTTATCGGGGGAATAATCTAGGGTTAGTGACAATCAATAAGTTAGACCAACTTTGTAAATATATCATCAATATCTAAATATAGATAAATGGAGAGGTTCAAAAATGAACAAGTTTGAAATGAAAAAATCAAATTTGTCGAAATTTTCAAACTGTTTCAATCAAGAGTGTATCACAAAGGAATCAATCTTTCTTATTATTTTTTCCTTTTCTTTCCATAGAAAGAACAAAAAACAAAAGGTATGTTGCTGCCTTTTTGAAAAGGAGTAAGGATCACCGAAGTAATGTCTAAACCCAATGATTTCACAAAGCGCAAAGCAAAGACAACAAATTCCGGAACAAGGAAACACTATTTTCACTTGTCTCAACAATTGGATCAGAATGAGTAAAAAAAAATATATCCGAAAGAAGACAAAAAAAGAGGTTAGAGACAGCTCAAGAAATTCTAAGGATTTCCTTTCGAACTCTTTCAAAACTACCCAACTTGAGTTAGGAGTACAAATGAAATTTCTTTTTCTGTAAAGAAGGAAAAAAAGGCTCAAATTACAGTCTAATTCTTTATGGATCCATTTCTCTTTCTATCTATATAGATAATAGATAGATAGAAAGAGAAATTCTAGAAATTAGAATCATTTTTTCTTGAGCCGTATGAGGAGAAAACCTCCTATACGTTTCTAGGGGGGCATCTTTTATCTACATCTATCCCAATGAGCCATCTATCGAATCGTTGCAATTGATGTTCGATCCCGAAGAGAAGGAAGAGATCTTCGAAAAGTGGGTTTTTATGATCCGATAAAGAATCAAACTTATTCAAATGTTCCTGCTATTTTATATTTCCTTGAAAAAGGTGCTCAACCCACAGGAACTGTTTATGATATTTTAAGGAAGGCAGAATTCTTTAAAGAATTTCGAGTTTCTTTTGATAAAAAAAGAAAGGAAAAACAAGAATCATGAATAAAAAAAGGATAGGGTAACTAGTACCTATCTTTGTGTAAATCTTTATTCAAACTTTATTCAAAGTTTTTTCTTTTCTTGTTCTATTCATACTTATTTTATTCTTCTTTTTCTTTCTTCTTTTTGTGGAACCCCCCAAACAAGGGGGGTAATCTTTCTTCTTGTATTTGTATTGTACCTTTCTTTATTTTGATTAAATAAAGCCGCTATTTTTTCTATCTTTACCTTTTCCTTATTTTTTCCGCTCAAAGTTTTATTCTTTATATTATGCTAATCCAACATAAATTTCTATATAATTTCTTGAAATTTGTTTGATAAAAAGTCCATTCATATTGACAATGGCGTATCGAACAAATATAATTTGATCGTATATAAATAGATCTTTTTATCCCCATTCGCTATCGGCTCTTTCCTTCACTTTAGTAAAATGAATGAGTTTGCTGGATTTTTTATTTTTTTATTTCGATCATATCTACACTTCATATTGATCCGGGTTGCTAACTCAACGGTAGAGTACTCGGCTTTTAATTGCGACTATGATCTTTTACACATTTGGATGAAGGAATTCGTCTAGACTATTGGTAGAGTTTATAAGACTGCGACTGATCCTGAAAGGTAATGAATGGAAAAAAAAGCATGTCGTAAAAAGAATAGAAAAATAGAAAATAAAAAAGAATAATAAAATCAATAAAATCATAGAAAAAGAAGATTTCTAGTACTCATAATAGAATAATAGAAATAGAACGAGAGTTTTTCTTTTGATAACAATTGGTAAAGTATTTTGGGTCTAGTGAATAAATGGATAGAGCCTTATGGCTCCAATTCGAGTAAGACAAAAAAGCAACGAGCTTCCCTTCTTAATTTGAATGATTACCCGATCAAATTACTAATTATGCGTTAAAAATAGATTAGTGCCTGATGTGGGAAAAGGTTCTCTTGTGAATTGTGAGTGGACCATTGATTCTTTTTTTTTATTAATCCTAATTATTCTTTATTGTGGATTGAAGACGGATGTGTAGAAGAAATAGTATAGTGATAAAAAAGGGATTTTTTTCCAAAGTCAAAAGAGCAATTGGGTTGCAAAAATAAAAGATTTTTACCCCTTTTTCTTATTGTTATTTTATTTCTTTCTTTTATTGTTATTCTACTTACTACTTCTATTAACAAGTAAAAGAAAACCAAATGGGATAGAAAGGGAAAGGAAAAAGATCTGTAGATTGGGCTCTCTGTCTCCGGGGTATATATTCTTTATTTGTTCTTACTTTTATATAATTTTTTACTTCATTAGATTATCATTATGTTTTTTACATGTATAAAAGTCTATATTATTGAAAGTAAAAGTATAGTAAAAGTATATACAGTGCATAGTATATAATAATACTAGACTATATTATTAGAATTATATATTCTAATATAGAAATTCTATATTCTAATATATAGAATAATAGAAAATAATTAGAAGAATAATATTATTCTTCTATTATTATTATAGTTTATTCTAGTTATACTATTTTAGTATTTTAGTATAAATAGAAATATACTAATAAAAATACTAAAAAGTCTTTTAGTATAAGAGAAACAATATACTACATACAACATATGCATACGCCGTTCTGACCATATTGCACTATGTATCATTTCATAACACAAGAAGTGCCTCCCTTTTTTGGTTACAGTAGAAATGTATTTAAATGGCAGAATTACAAGGATATTTAGATTGAAAAAAGATAGATTTCGGCAACAAAACTTCCTATATCCACTACTCCTTCAGGAGTATATTTACTCACTTGTTCATTATCATAGCTTCAATAGTTTGATTTTTTACGAACCTGTGGAAATTATCGGTTATGACAATAAATCTAGTTTAGTACTTGTGAAACGTTTAATTACTCGAATGTATCAACAGAAATCTTTGATTTCTTTGGTGAATGATTCTAACCAAAAGGAAAATGGATTTTGGGGACACAAGAATTCTTTTTCTTCTCATTTTTCTTCTCAAATGGTATCAGAAGGTTTTGGAGTCATTCTGGAAATTCCATTCTCGTCGCGATTAGTATCTTCCCTTGAAGAAAAAAGAATACCAAAATCTCAGAATTTACGATCTATTCATTCAATATTTCCCTTTTTAGAGGATAAATTATCACATTTAAATTATGTGTCAGATCTACTAATACCCCATCCCATCCATCTGGAAATCTTGGTTCAAATCCTTCAATGCTGGATCAAAGATGTTCCTTCTTTGCATTTATTGCGATTGTTTTTCCACGAATATCATAATTTGAATAGTATCATTTCAAAAAGAAAGAAAAGATTCTTTTGGTTCCTACATAATTCTTATGTATATGAATGCGAATATCTATTCCTGTTTCTTCGTAAACAGTCTTCTTATTTACGATCAATATCTTCTGGAGTCTTTCTTGAGCGAACACATTTCTATGGAAAAATAG